CGCAGTCGAAGAACTAATCAGTTATTTCTTTCATCGACCCAAACATGCCAATATTAGCGCTGATGGTACGTAAATGTAACTCGTCGTTTAAGCAACTATTCAGAGTTCCTAGAGCTCCCAGTAGGGCTTGTTGGAAAACTCGTTGTCGGACTTGATTAATTGCCCTTTGTTGTTCAAAACGAATGCTCTCATTTTTGTAATTTTCTAGTTGTTCCAAAGTCTTCGAAATTGAATGAATCAAATTCAATCTAGATCGTTCTATCCCAGAGTATTCATTCGCCCGATACCGATCCGCCTCAATTTCCACTTTTTGTAAGCGGGCCCGAGCTTTTTCCAGCCTTTCAATGGCTCCTTCGCGTAGTTCGTCTGAATTTCGAATCGTCTTCAAAATTCTCTGTTTTCGATTATCTAATAAATCATTTAATGAAAGTAGATTATCTTTCCATTCATTTCAAAACTTCCGTGATCTCTTCCCGAACCAAACATGAATCTTTCGATTCATTTGGCTCTCACGCTCAATTACTTATGAAAATGAGAGATTAGAGATTCCCATATATTTTTTTTTCAATGAGCCTGTCCTCTCTTCTCTATTCATATTCCAAAACACAAAATATTGATAATGATCACTAATACAAGTACAAGTCCAGAATATTCGGAGGACTGTTCTGACCAAACAAATAATTGTCAGCAAAATTGTTTCTTTTTTTTTCTTCAAATCAAAAGAATTCTTAATTACGTTATACATAGGCCATCGATTCCGCATTGGATAAAAAGAGACGTGAAATAAAATACCCATTTTTCACATTTTTTTTTTTTCAACTTTTCACCATAGGGTTCAAAAAATCTTATCGACACGAGTGCTCTATATCGAAAAAGTAATTCTAACTATCTTTTTTTTTGAAACCATTTCCGTATTAACAGATTAACATAGTAGTAGAAAGAATACAGTGCTGCGTCTAGACTTCAAACTGTTTAGCTTTAACCATGTTAATGGTTCCGCATTATTGGTTGATAGAGAATCAAAGTGGATTTACCAATGAATCACGAAATGCTGTGGTTCTTAAATATGATTTCTTAATTTATTCAGAAGTAATTCGCGGGATCGTGCACCCTTTCTCATACGAAAAAAAGATGCAGTTGGTTGGATCCAGCCTATTCTTGAAAAAAAAAACAACTCGCACACACCCTCTTTCCAAAAAAGATCAATACACCAAGTACTACACTTAGATTTATTAGATTTGTTGCTAAAATATCGGTATTCAAACCGAAACTCCCGGCGGGTGGCCAATAACCCAAGAAAAGGAAAGAATCGGTTACATTTTTCATATTTTCTCCTCTTATAGATAGACTAATTCTAATTATCTTTATCTATTTTTTAGAATAATATATATATATATTATTCTATATATATTTTGGAATTTGAATTGTAAAATTTCCCAGAAGACACAAAAATAATATTTATTAGAATGTAGAATGCGGTACCCAATTTCATGTCAATTTCGAAATACTTTGTTTGCCGCAACACTCTTTTTTTTTTACAGACTTTCAAATCTAAAATCGAGGAGTTCCATTGGACTAGAAAAGGGGAGGAAGAAGGCGAGTTGATAGAGTGATTCCTCACCCTCAAATTAGTCCATCCCATGGGTTCTTGTTCCAACAAATAAATAGTCGGGGTGAAATTTTAACTTAATAGAATTCGAAAGAACGAAGCAGAAAGGTGTAAAAAAGAAAATCAAAAAGATATATATTTTGAGGATTAAACAAAAGGATTCGCAAATAAAAGCGCTAATGCCACAACCAGCCCATAAATTGTTAAAGCTTCCATAAAAGCCAGACTAAGCAATAAAGTACCCCGTATTTTTCCCTCCGCCTCCGGTTGTCTAGCGATTCCTTCTACAGCTTGGCCTGCAGCAGTACCTTGACCAACCCCAGGTCCGATAGAAGCAAGCCCAACGGCCAATCCAGCAGCAATAACGGAAGCGGCAGAAATCAATGGATTCATGATAAGTTCCTCGCACCAAAATAAAGAAAAGAAGAAATGGTTAATGATACAATCAACCAACGAATTATGACTTAATTATCCCATGACTAAGATTTATCCAATTAAAGTAATTCAAAATTCCGAATTGAAATAATACTCTTTTTTGAATCATCAGAACTACTTCGATCTTTCTCTTTTAGTTTCTATCCACATAGTTTTTTTTTAATCCATACGACTTTTGTTCTTACCTTCCATTTCTTTTTAACCATTCTTTGAATTATTCATTCTTTTTATTTTATTGGTTTAATCTCTTTATTCATTCAATACTCAATTCAAAATTACAGACGAAAGAGCAAGACTTCCATTTCCATTTAAATCCCTATCCAAATTTACAATAGATGGACGTACGTATATCTTTAGTTCTATGGAATGAGTTTCCATCTACATCTAATATCACATATACACGCCTTTCTCCCATAATGGAAACCAATTCTTCGTATCTTGGATTCTTAGATTTAATCAGATTCTAGAATCATTCTTCGAAGCACCCACAAGCATAAGATTTGTCTTTCTCTTATCGCAATTAGGTATATACCCCCAGTTCGAGCCTCCGTCCCTTTTCTTTTTTTAATCTTGTTTTTTGAAACCCCTTTCTATTTATGATTCTATCATATGAATAGAATCAGCCTAAATAAATAGGTCTAAGTTCATCTAATTTATTATTTATTAAAATTCTCTTTTGGTCAATCGTTGAATTGAATGAATAAAAAGAGAATCCATTCTATAATATATTTCTATATTTTTTTAATCGCACATCGTAAACAGATAGCAAAATATTAGAAAAATTCTATTTTTTATTCAGACTATAGTATGACTTCTAATATTGTATTGCATTTTGAATTTCGAATTGAATGAAAAAAATAAAACAAAACAATACTAAACAAGCAGTATATCAATAGAAAGAAAGAGAATATTGATTGGAGGTGGGTAGAAATTGGCCAAACAGGGATTTTTGGAAAAAGATCTTTTAGGTGGATCTCTTTCCTTTTTCTTTTTTTACAATTTCCCAATTATCGTAATCTATAGTATTTTAGTAATAATTTTAGTAATAAATATATTATAGTATTTTAAATAAATATATTATAGTATTTTAGTAATATAATATTAAATATATTATAGTATTTTAGAATATTTTTATTTTTCTATATTTTATTTCTATATTTATAAATAATTTAATGAATTAATATATAAGTTAAAATCTCTATTTGAGCTGAATGTTTCATTTCATTTTTATGCTCCTTAAGTAGATTATCTTGAGTCACGCATACATTGGGGTGGGCTTAGCTCAAAAAAAAAAAAAGAAAAGACTATTTCGAAAATTAGTCAATGATGACCCTCCATGGATTCGCCTATATAAGCCGCAGCTAAAGTTGCAAAAATAAGAGCTTGAATGCCGCTTGTAAATAATCCCAGGAACATGACAGGTATAGGAACCACTAAAGGTACTAAAGAAACAAGAACAACAACCACTAATTCATCAGCTAATATATTTCCAAAAAGTCGAAAACTAAGCGATAGGGGTTTTGTAAAATCTTCTAAGATGTTAATCGGTAATAGGATTGGAGTTGGTTGAATGTATTTACCAAAATAACCCAATCCTTTTTTGGAAAGACCCGCGTAGAAATATGCTACTGACGTGAGTAAAGCTAATGCCACCGTAGTATTTATATCGTTTGTGGGTGCGGCTAACTCCCCATGAGGTAACTGTATGATTTTCCAAGGTAAAAGAGCCCCTGACCAATTAGAAACAAAAATAAAGAGAAACATAGTTCCAATAAAGGGAACCCACGGACCATATTCTTCTCCAATCTGCGTTTTGCTCACGTCTCGAATGAATTCGAGGACATATTCAAAAAAATTCTGACCGTCAGTAGGAATAGTTTGTGGATTACGAACAGCTAAAATGGCTGAAACTAATAAGAGACCAATTACAACCCAAGAAGTAATAAGTACTTGGGCATGGACTTGGAAACTCCCTATTTTCCAATACAGATGTTGGCCTACTTCTACAGCGGAAATATCATATAACATTTTTAATGTGTTGATGGAACATAATAAAACATTCATATTGCCCTCTGAAATAAATAGAACTTAAAAAGAATTATTTTGATTCAACCATCTATCTTTTCGACTTGTTTACTTCAATTTTAGATTTTGTATACCGACTAATCACATAATATCCCCAGTTATTTTTATCTTTTTTGTGCGATTCGGTAATAGTAACCGATTACAAAAATCTATAGAGTTTCAAAAATACAAATAATTAATCTATCTTTAAACGATTGATTTATCTTATTATTAATCAAGAATTTCGTATATAGCTAGAATAACCCTCGCAAATTGCAAATACCAATTTGTTAAGAATTACTCGGATTGAAACTATAGTGTCATCATTAGCTGGAATCGAAATATCCGCGAGATCCGGGTCACAATTTGTATCGATTAAACAAATCGTTGGAATTCCCAAAGTGATACATTCTTGAAGAGCCTTATATTCTTCTTGCTGATCAACGATTATTACAATATCGGGTAACTTTGTCATATATTGAATCCCGCCCAAATATCTTTTTAAGCGAGATAATTCTCTCTTCAACCTAGTCGGAAGACGCTTGAGTCTCCTCGTCTTTTGTTTCCTTCTCAAATCCCTGAACTTATGAAGTCGTGTTTCTGTGATATACCAATTCGTTAACATACCGCCAAGCCATTTTTTATTAACATAATGACAGCGAGCCCTTATTGCAGCCCGCGCTACTGAATCAGCTGCTTTATTTTTTTTGTTGGTACCAACAATTAAAAATTGCTTTCCCCTACTCGCTGCATCAAAAATTAAATCACAAGCTTCTGATAAAAAACGAGCCGTTCTAGTAAGATTTGTAATATGAATACCTTTACGCTTTGCATATATATAAGGTGCCATTCTAGGATTCCATTTCCTAGTATCATGACCTAAATGAACTCCCGCTTCTAACATCTCTTCCAAAGTTATGTTCCAATATGCTTTTGTCATTTATTCCCACACCTTCTTTCTCCCTCTTTTATTTTTTCCAAAAAAAAAAAAAGAGAGACGATGTACCCTGAAATTGAAATAAATAATTGTTCCGATGGAACCTTCTCCTCTACCAAAGAGAGGCCATTGATACACGGTCATTGCTACACGACCGGGCCATTAATTTCTTTCTATCGTTATTATCCTTAATTACTATTTCCAAATCAAACATTTCCAAACCAAATGACCGCGTATAGTTCTGGTTAAAGGGATGAATTGTCTCTTAGTAATCATTAAATCTTAGAAATGATTGCCCTGATGATGTATCACAAGAATTCTTTGAAATGAGAAAATCAAATAATTCTCTGTAGTGGAATAAGATATCTCCTGTTTCTCCTCTCATTTCTCCCCCGAAAAAAGAATTTTTTCGGGTTTCCAAGGAGATCCCGTTATCTTTCCTTGGGCGTGAACGGTGTACTAATCTTTTGAATCCGGTACCAACGGGTATTATCCCCCCTATAACAACGTTCTCTTTCAGACCTTTCAACCAATCGATACGCCCCCGGAGAGCGGCTTTTGCTAAAACTCTAGCGGTTTCTTGAAAACTCGCTTCGGATATGAAACTTTGAGTATTCAGAGATGTTTTCGTTATTCCCAATAATAGAGCTCGGTAATAGATTGCTTCTTCTAAAACACGCCCCATTCGTTCAGCTCGCAACGATCCAATTACTTCTCCGGGTGAAAAAACATTAGACATTCCGTCTTCTGAAACTAAGACTCTTGATGTTATTTGACGTACAATAATTTCTATATGTCTATTATGGATCTGCACCCCCTGGGATCGATAAACCTTTTGAATCTTATTAACCAAAGAGATACGGCTTTGCACTATAGTTAGCTCAGCACCGACCAAAAATCCCCAGGGAATTCCAAGAATTCTTGTTATATGTTTTTTCCAACCGACAACTCTCTTTTCTAAGTTCATGGATATTGAATCAAAGGAACGCGCCTCTAACACCCGTTCTACTTTTGGAAGTCCCTGTGTTATATCATTGGATCTCGATTTTTCATATAGAAATGTGACTAATGGGTCTCCTTCGTAAAGGATTTCCCCACAATGGCCATGAACAGTTGCCCCCGGGGCGGCCAAATAAGGCTTAGCCGATCTTATTATTACAGAATCAACTTGAACAATTAGAACTTGACCCGATTTTAGGTGTGGTCCATTTTTAGCTATACATACATTTTCACAAATAAATTGCCCAAGGCTAATTATTGTGGATATTTTTTCACAATCATTCTGATGATAATTATGATGGAGAAAATACCGATTTAAATGGAATGGGTTCAAAACGATGCATGGATCGGGATTATAAATTCGCGCGTTTTCGTCGATTAAATAATATTTAAATACTTGAAAAGTTTGTTTTAAATTGTCAAGTTGAAAATATTTAGTTACCGAGGTATTATTATGAGTTATTAAAGGGAACAGTGAAAAAAAATTCGAAATTTGAATTCCTAAAGGGCCTAATGAATTCCTAATTGGAATTAGAGGATTTCTTTTAATTGATTCTTTTCTACCATTGTGACATTTTCCACCGTTGAATGGTCCGATTTGAAAACAATTAGATGATGAAAAAATTATCAAAGATCGGCATTCCTCTTTTCTATTCCACAACATACGAATAGTTCCGTGATTTTGGCTAAGAAGTGATTGCTGAATATTTGCCTTGGAGGAAATAGAATAAAACGGATTGATATTGGTATGTTCTGACTCATTATCAGAGATCAATCCTGAACCGGACGGATCATTTCTTTTTCTGATATATGAAATAGGTAATTTCGCTAAGTCGATTCTTAGAAAATCTCGAATCAGACCATTTGTGCTTACTTCAACAAAGGAAGCACGGGCCTCTTCGAGAGAAGAATCCTTTTTGTCTTGATCCCAATTCAAGACTAAGCAAGTCCGCACTAATTTTTTGCTTGTCTTAGAAATTCCCCGAATTGATTTTCCATTTCCATAAAGAATATAATTGACAACCTTAAGCTCCAGATTATCCTTTTCCTGTAACGGATCCTGAGGAAAAAGTGTTACTAAATTTTTGATACCGTACGCCATTTTGTATACGATTACGGGTCGAACCAAAACAAAATCCTTTTTCTTGGTAGGTGTGATCCGTTGGGCATAGATTGCATTTTGAAATTCTTTTGATTCCTTATAATTTTTTCTTTTTAATGTTCCGGATAGTATCAAGATGCCGCTATGTCGGGATATCTTATCCATCTCTCCAAGAAAATGGATATTCCCAGAAAATATTTTTAGTTCAATCCCTCTTTTTTTCTTTTCCACTCGTACTAATCCGCCTACTCGACTTCTTATATTTAAAGTGATTGGTGTATCTACTCCAATGAAACTATTGTTCCGTACCATTATGGACGAAGATTCGGGTAAAATATGCACTTCCTCGGGACTGAAAAAAGATCGATCGACTTTTATTTGGTATTTTGGTTTCAATTCTTTGACTCCTTGATACTCAATAAAAGCCTCCCTTTTTCGAATTGAATGTGTTCCTAGAGTCCTATATTGAGTAATTCCCGAACACCTCTTTCTGTATTGAGGATGAGGATCATCAAAATAAGCAAGAATACTATTTATACGAAAAATGCTATTAATGGGTATTTCAATCGAGATATCAGAACAGGCCCTTAGTTCTTTGTCTCGGCCCTGAATCGATTGGAATGGGATGAGAAATCCATTTCCGCGCCTCTTTGCCAAGAAATCCAAATACTTGTGGCGAATAGGAGGATATATGAAATTCCAATGACCCTCCCGTATGATTCGATTCAAGTTTGAATAATCAGGAATCCCGCTTTCTTCTTTATCAGAAAGATGAAAACTAAAGAATTTGCGTCTTACTTGATTATTACTTACTGAAAGATTAGAAATATATCTGCCTCCGGCAGAGGTAAAATGGATGTGCGTTTGATCTTGGTCTTTGTGGAGTGAGAAAGGGACTGCACCGGGCTTACACGACCTTCCGGATAATATCCATAAATGACTCGTTCTTGATAAGACATGGACATTACTATATGTAAATTCGGGTACACGGTACACCTCAGTACTCCAGTGCATTTCTCCTTCTGAGTCAGAATAAATATGTTTTTGAACCCTGTCTTTAAAATGTAAAGTGTATGTTCCCGCGCGAATCTCAGCAATCACTTGTTCTGATTCTACATATTGATCATTTTGAACTAAAAGAAAACTCTTTTGTGGAATAGTCACGTTATGTATAATATCTTCACTTTCAATAGTTACATACAATTCTATATAACATAGAAAAGCAGGGTGTCCGTGACGTGTACGTGTGGGATAAACCAAATCCTCATTGAATCTTATTTTTCCATTCGAAGGAGCTCGTACACATTCTGCAGTACCCCCCGTGAATACTCCGCCGGTATGAAAGGTTCTTAATGTTAGTTGAGTGCCCGGTTCTCCAATAGATTGACCCGCGATAATACCTACAGCCTCTCCCAGTTCCACCAGGTCGCCGTGAGCAGGACTCCGGCCATAACACAATCGACAGATCCAAGACAAACTCCTACAAGTGAAGGGGGTTCGAAGAAATATTGGGTGTGCTTGAAGAGTTATGAGTCGATTGGCAAGTCCACTCCCAATATCTTGATTTCGAATGGCAATACATCGCGGGCCTATATAAATATCGTCTGCTAATACACGGCCGATTAATGTTTGTATCAAAATTCTTTCCGACATCATCCCATTTCGAGGACTCACAGAAATCCCCCGGATGGTGCCGCAATCTGTTCTACGTACAACAATATGTTGAACTACTTCAACAAGTCGACGTGTAAGATATCCAGCATCCGCTGTTCGTACAGCAGTATCTACAACCCCTTTGCGGGCTCCGTAGCAAGAAATGATATATTCTGTTAAAGACAGTCCTTCGCGTAAATTGCTTTGAATGCTTAAATCAATCATTTGTCCTTGTGGATCCGACATTAATCCTCTCATACCTACTAATTGGTGTACTTGAGATGCATTTCCTCTAGCTCCCGAAAAAGACATTATATGGACTGGATTAAAGGGATCAGTCATCCTAAAATGAGGATTCATTTCTTGTCGCAAATATTCACTTGTAGCATACCACGCCTCGATGGATTGGCGTAATTTTTCTACTGCGTGTACATTGCCATAATGATAGTGTTTTTCCAAAATAAAACTTTCTTGTTCAACATCTTGGACTAGCCATCCCTTAGAAGGTATTGTTAAAAGATCGTCAATTCCTAATGAAATGGATGTAGCAGTGGCTTGCTGGAACCCCAAAGTTTTTATTTGATCCAGGATGTGTGATGTATATGCCATCCCGAAGTGGTCTATTAATCTACTAATAAGTCGTTTAATGGCAGTTCCATCTATCACTTTATTGTGAAAGACTAGATTGGCCCCTTCTGCCATAAGTACCTCCATATTCTGCTCAGCGGAGTTCGACAATGGGTTTGAGTCAATGATTGGAAAACTTCCTTTTCTTGATCTTGATTCGCGTAGAAATTCAAGAACTATGATCCTAGTTGAACCGGAGAGACCCGAATTCACACCGGTATTGTAGAATTAAGTTTAGATACCATCCAGATAATTAGATATCCTATGAACAGGCCCGGAAAAATCCTTGTATAGCTTCTTCAATTTCTCGATAAAAGGAAATATGACCAACGGTGGTTCGAATGTATATACAACGAATTCCTTTTTTTATACTTCTTACTATTAGATAGTGCCCATAAATCTCATGATAGGTACCCAAAGATTCGTAGTGAACTTCGATGGGAGCTTCTCTTGCGGAAATAGGTTGTTGATCTAGTCGCCACCGGAGCCACAAAGGACTATCTAAATGAATTCTTTTCTGTCGATAAGCCCCAATTGCATCATAGGAATTACAAAAAAAAGGCCCTTCTTCTTTCTTATACTTATAGTTATTATAGTAAATTCTTTCATTTTGATAATTTCTGCGACTACACAAATTATACCTATTTGAACAAATACCCCGAGGATTCCCACTCGTTAATATATAAAGACCAATAAGCATATCTTGGGTTGGGACGGAAATGGGATCCCCAATAGCTGGAGACAAAAGATTCATATGAGAAAACATAAGTAACCGAGCTTCTGCTTGAGCTTCCATAGATAAGGGCACATGAACAGCCATTTGATCCCCATCAAAGTCGGCATTGAATCCCTTACAAACTAATGGATGTAAAGAAATCGCGCGTCCTTCCACTAAAATAGGTTGGAATGCCTGTATGCCTAATCTATGCAGAGTAGGCGCTCTATTCAGCAAGACGGGATGCCCCCGCATAACTTCGCGAAGTATTTCCCATACAATTGGTTCTTTTTCCCGAATTTGACTCTTAGCAACTACTATGCTCGAAGCAAAATGTTGTCTAATTAGACCCCGAATTACAAATGTTTGGAAAAGCTCTATTGCTATTTCGCGGGGCAATCCACATCGATGTAATGAAAGCGAGGGCCCTACGACAATAACAGAACGACCCGAATAATCAACCCGTTTGCCAAGCAGAGTTTCGCGAAATCTTCCCTCTTTGCCCTGAATTAGATCTGAAAATGATTTGTAAACCTTATTATGACCATCCCTCATTGGTTGTCCGCGGATTCCATCATCAAGAAGTGTATCCACGGCTTCTTGTATCAATTTCTCCTGAGACATTACTAAGTCACTCGGCGCATATCTACCTGTGTTTAAAATATTGATAAGAGCATTGTTCCGCAAGATAACTCGTTTATAGAGTTCATTAATATCCGAGCTTATTTGTTTTCCCCCACCAATTTGAATAGATGGCCTCAAATCGGGAGGAAGAACCGGTAATAGACATAAAACCATCCATTCCGGTTCTATATTTGTTTGAATAAGATGCTTAGCTAATTGCATGCGTCTAACCAAAAAATCCTTTCTTCTTCTAATTTTTCGATCTTTCCACTCATTGTCCTTGGGCCCCTCTTCTCCTAATTCTTTCCATTCTACTAACGAATAATCTATAATAATTCTCAAATCCAGATCGGCTAATTGTTCTCGGATAGCACCCGCTCCGGTAGAAATTTCGCGATTTCGAAACGTATCGAAGCGTGGGGTAGTAAAAAAAAGTGGGATGCTGTATTTCCAGGATTGGATTTCATATTTGAATGAACCTCGTAATCGTAAGAAAGTCGGTTTTTTAACTACGGGTCTAGCAAACAAGCAATTTGGATAGGATCCAATAGAATCTCCCCCTTTCAAAATCGGACGTGAGAGTTTCCCCTCATCCGGCTCAAGTAGTTATACCAAACAAATAAAGAAAAGAAGGGTTTCCCGCTTTCAAATTCTATAAAAAACCCTTAAAAAAAAAATCGACTCTTTACTCAAGTTCTCAATGAGGACCAAACACCATTTCATTGATTCATTCTTTTTTTATTTCTATTTTGTGAATTCTTTATATTTACTGAATTATCAATTAAGGACATAAAAAAAATAAATGAAATGTGAAATTCTTGAGTAGTCTGCTTCCTTTCGAATGAAGAATCTCCCTTAATTCTTAATTAAGATTAAGGAATACCTTGGAATTGATAAGAGATTGACTTGTCCATGTATCGCTCTATTCGATCTTTTAGGTCCCTATTTCGCCTCGACGGTTATGCCATGATATCCTTAAGCCTATATGCGATGGATAGACTTCTGCAACCATGACATATTTTCTTATTTGAGCAGAATCTCATTTCTTACTAAAAAAAAGGGAAGAATTAATTCTAATTCCACGAAGTCTTTTTTTTTTTTTTACGAGGTACAACTATTAATTCATATTTATTTGTTACCGAATCGACCATAGACCAATTCCCTTTTTGTGTGGGAGTATTAAATAAAACCCTCATTCTGAGCTTCATGTTACTCTCCCCAGAGACATGTCAGACCCAGGGCATCCCAATTCGATTAAATGGAATGACAGTTTCTCATTCTAAATCTGTAAAATTCGGATTTTGATCAAATCACACATCGCAGTATACTAGATCCTCTAATTCTTTAAGAGGTTTATCTAAAAGATTTGCGATATAACTAGGAAGACGTTTCAAATACCACACATGAGTTACTGGGCATGCCAGTTTAATATAGCCCATTTGATATCTCCGTATCCGGGAATCAACAAATTCTACTCCGCATTGTTCACAAAATTTTGGGTTTTCTTTTTTATCTCTGATTTCTCGATAATTTCCACAAGCACAAATCCCACTTTTTATAGGCCCAAAAATTCTTTCACAAAATAATCCACCTATTACGGGTTTATCGCTGTTATAACAAAAAGTATAGGGGCTTGTTACCTCCCCAATGGTCTCCCCATTGGGTAGGATTCTTTTGGCCCAAGCACTTATTTGTTGAGGAGAAACTGATCCAATTCGGAGTTGTTGATGTTTATACTGATCAATCATATAAGAAAAATTCTGATTCATTTCGATGATTAAACTTCCTTCCTATTAATCTGAAAATTCTTCTCAGATATAAGGAAATGATTCAGTTCCAGAGCCAAAGATCGTAGTTCTCTAACGAGCAATCGAAAAGATTCGGGAGCATTCTTAGGTTCCTTAGGTTGAGGTATTGTCCCCCCAATGATCGTAGTGCCGACTATCTCTTGGCGAGCTCTTATATGATCAGATTTATAAGTAAGCATCTCTTGTAAAATATGGGCAACACCAAATCCCTCTAGAGCCCAAACTTCCATTTCTCCCACCCGCTGTCCCCCTTGCCTGGCCCTTCCCCTAACGGGTTGTTGCGTAACAATTGCATAAGGTCCGCTTGAACGTCCGTGTATTTTATCATCAACTTGATGAATTAATTTCAAAATATAGGGCTTTCCTATTAGAACAGGTTGTTCAAAAGGATCTCCGGTTCTTCCATCAAATAGTCTACTTTTTCCCGGATACTCGGGTTCAAATACCCATGGATTCGCTGTTTGCTTACTAGCTTCATATAACTCCGAAAATACTAGTTTTCTAGAAGCCTCTTGCTCATATCTCTCATCAAAAGGTGCTATTCGATAATGTCTATCTAGCAGACTCCCCGCTAACCCGAGCGAGCATTCAAATATCTGCCCTACATTCATTCGTGAGGGTATCCCTAATGGATTGAAGACCATATCAACTGGTCTTCCATCTTGCAAATAAGGCATATCCTGTCTAGGCAAAATCTTGGAAACAACACCCTTATTTCCATGTCTTCCAGCTACTTTATCACCGACTTTTATTTCACGTTTTTGTAAAATATATATACGAACCCTTTCTGGATTAGAACTCGAACCCCCTCCATTCTGGATCCATCTCACATCAATAACTCGACCCCTCCCACCTCTAGGCAGTTTTAGACAAGTTTCCTTTGAGGCGGATACCGGAATGCCAAGGATCGCTCTTACTAATCTCTCTTCGGGAGCATGCCATGACGCGCTTTGTGGCGTTAATTTACCCACTAAAATATCGCCCGTCTCCACCCAAGATCCCAGCATCACAATTCCATTTTTGGATAAATTTCGGAGTAAATGAGCTTCTAGAGACGGTATTTCGCTAGTAATTCTTTCAGGGCCATGACTTGTCACATGCGTCTGAATTTCATATTTCCGTATGTGAAAAGAAGTATAAATACCTCCATATAGCAAACGATCACTAATCAGTACCGCATCTTCAAAATTGTAACCTTCCCAGGGCATATAAGCTACTAATATGTTTTTTCCCAAAGCGAGTTCGCCACCAACTGTAGCAGCACCGTCTGCTAAAATTTGTCCCTTTTTAATGAATTTCCCCCGCGGAACGTGGGGTTTTTGATGCATACAAGTATTCTTGTTGGAGCGTTGATACATAACTAATGGAATGCTTAGAGTATGCCCATTGCTCGATAAAATGATCTTGTCCGTATCAGTATAAATGACCCTTCCCTCGTGTTCGGATATAGCGGGAACCCCCGAATCTAGAGCCACTTGGCATTCTAACCCAGTTCCAACAATGCACTTTTCGGACTCAGAAAGCGGAACTGCTTGGCGTTGCATATTAGAACCCATTAAAGCCCGATTCGCATCATTATGTTCGACAAAGGGAATGAGGGAAGCTCCAATAGAAAAATATTGGAAGGGAAAAAAACTTCGAAGATGAACCTGCTCCCATGCAATAGTTAAAAATTCTTGACGGTATCGGGCTGGAACAACCTCTTCCTCCTGAATACCTCCATTCAGCGACAAGGAATTTCCTGTCGTTACCATAGAGTATTCATCTCTATTTGGTGATAAATAAAGCATCTGTACTTTTTTTAATCTCTGAGAGATTAAAAAAAATGGACTTTCTATAGACCCCCAACGCCCAATCCTCGCATGAATTGCTAGGGATCCGATAAGTCCAACATTGATTCCTTCAGACGTGTCAATTGGACAAATGCGCCCATAGTAACTAGGATGGATATCTCGTATCTGAAAACTAGCCGTTCGTCCTGTCAATCCTCCCGGACCTAAATAACTCCATTTTCTACTATGAACAATTTGTGCCAATGGATTAGTTTGATCCAAAACTTGAGATAATGGGTGTAATCCAAAAAAAGATTCAAAAGTGGTTGTTAATGGAGTTGAAGTTACCAAATTCTGAGGATTCGGTATCAATTTATGCCCAATTGCTCCACATAGAGTTCCTCTAACCATATACTCTAAACGAACCAAAGCCAATCCGAATTGATCCTGTAAGAGATCCCCTACGGAACGAATACGTTTATTTTTCAAATGATTCATATCGTCAAGTGTACCCATTCCAAATTTCATTCCAATCAAACGATCCACAGCTGCTAATATATCTCGCGGTAACAAAAATGTATTGTTCTGGGGTATATCAAGATTAAGCCTTCGGTTCATATTTCGCCGACCAACCCTTCCTAATTCACATCTTTGTTGAAAGAATTTCTTTTGTAATTCCTCACATAAAGATTCAGAAAATACCAGATCTCCATCTACAGAAGCAAATTGCTGATAAAATTCCAAAATGGCATTTTCTTGTGACCCAATCTTTTCTTTCTCCTCATCATCCAGGAAAGACAAGAGAATCTCAGGGTAGAGAACATTTTCTAAGATTTCTTTTAAATTCGAACCCATAGCTGATAGTAAAACTAGAATAGATATTTTCTGTTTTCTACTCACACGAGCCCATATCCTAGCTTTTCTATCAATTTCTAATTCTAATCTTCCTCCCCAATCCGATATTATCGTGCCAGTATAGACTGCAATTCCGTTATGATTCAATTTTGATCGATAATAGATACCGGGGCTTTGTAATATTTGATTGATTACAATTCTGTATATTCCATTTACTATAAAAGTTCCCAGGGAATTCATTAGAGGAATGTTTCCAATAAAAATGGTTTGTTCCTGGATATCCCTACTAGTTTTCCGAATTAATCCTGCGGATACATAGAATTCAGAAGAATATGTGAGTGATTCATATACAGCATCTTTTTCTTTTATCAAGGGTTCTACCAATTGATATGTTTCCACAAATAATTGAAATTCTATTTCTTGATCTCTATCTTCAATCTTTGGAAACTTAGAAAGTTCTTCTGCTAATCCCTGATCAATGAACCTACAAAACCCTTCAAATTGTATCTGTTTCAACCCCGGTATTGTAGACATTCCCCCATTTCTACCCCCAAGCATTTTGAATTTCGCCATTTATATTTAGAGAATATATCCCACTATTTGCTCTCATTCTTCATCGAATCATATGAATCGATCAAGCAAGGATGGAATTAATATTTTGTTTACTGAATCACATGAAATTTGAACTAACTCCGTATATGGAATGTATGACATATTTATAAACTGAACAGGGGGATAAATAGAATTTGATACTCAAATTTGAATTTGCAACAGATACAAACGAAAAGGAATTGAAAAATTCCAACTAGACTTCTGAAGTTTTGTATAGAATATCCAAACAAAAAAGTGATTAAATTTCTACCATTATTATGATATATTATGGTATTACATCTTTCAATTCGACTGGATACCAGAAAAAAAAAATAGAATTGATTTTTTAGCACTTAACCTTTTCGTAATTCCGTCGTTCAAGTTCAAAAAAGAATTCGCGGAAAAAAGATAGATTCTTACTTGCTTTTTTGAATAGAATTTGTATAATATGATTGAAGTGCTTAAAACTTATATTTAGTAAGCATGCGAAGATAGAACTACGGTCTCTTCCTTTATTGCAGCCCCATTCGGGACAGCGCACGCTGTGCTCAATTTTCTATTCAATCTATTTTTTTAATAAAAAGGTGTCAAAACAGAAGCATGATCATTTTTTTCGAAAATTCCTGAGAGGTATTCAATATGGATAAGAAAGATGGATAAGAAACCCAATTCAATTTTATGATATCTGTGTAACAATTTATGTCCTAGGGTTTACATAGACCGAGAATTGCTATTATAATGGAAATTGAGAAGGATGTTTTTTATAGAAAAGAATCAATACCAATTAGTTATGTATCAATTTTGATTCTCTTATTTCATTAGGTTAGGGAAAAGCATTCTTGGATTTTAATCCAAGAATGGTTCATGAATTCACGGTGAGTAGTTAAGGGTTCCAATTTGTTCTTAATTTTGTATTTTGTGGTTGAAAATACACCTTTTCCTTTTTCAATAGAAAAAAAAAAAAGAAAGAAATTGAAAACCCCCCCTTTTTTTTTGAGGGGGTTTCATATATTTTGTATCTTTTTGGCGGCATGGCCGAGCGGTAAGGCGGGGGACTGCAAATCCCTTTTCCCCAGTTCAAATCCGGGTGTCGCCTCATCGGCAAAAGAATTGACATAGCCTATCTCTTTTGTTTTGCTGATATAAAACTTGCCCATTTCTTTTTTGAGCAGAGAAAAGGACTCACTTGCTTTATTTTATTCTAAATTCTAAACATCTGGAGGTTTTGTTATAAAATTCTATAAAAAAAATGCTGTAAATCCTTTCGTCTCGGATTCAAGGAAAAATAAGAGTAGTGAAACTGAAAAGAAATCGTTAAGTCCCGATCTGGTCTGGATATGAGATACTTTACACTCCACTACCTTCCACTCCACTACTAATGTAGTGTCTGTCTATTAACCGGTCTTGAATTAGATTGGATAAGGTAGGTCGAAGGGAGAATCGAAATTCTTAGTTGCGAAAGGAGCGGAAAAAAAACTTTGTACTCAGACTTATGAAAATCTATGAGTACCAGAGCACTTATTCAATATTAGTTAAATTGAATAGCTAATTGGCTTCATCTTATTTTTCGATAAAGGTGTCGGACTCGAATCCCCTTTTTACTCTGTGCTAGAGATTGCACTATTTTCTTTTTAGTAAACAATATAATAATTAGTAATATAATAATAATTAGTAAAAGATAATATAATGTATAATGGAAGAATTCCCTC